ATTATTTTTTAATCGTTTAATTCGCGAGGAGCTGGATGAGAAGAAACTCTCATGTCCGGTTCTGTAGTAGAGATGGGTGGAATTGATAAACAACCATCAACTATAACCCCAAAAGAACCAGATTCCGTAAACAACATAGAGGAAGAATGAAAGGAATATCTTATCGAGGTAATCGTATTTGCTTTGGTAGATATGCTCTTCAAGCGCTTGAACCCGCTTGGATCACATCTAGACAAATAGAAGCGGGTCGGCGAGCAATGACACGAAATGCACGCCGCGGTGGAAAAATATGGGTACGTATATTTCCAGACAAACCCGTTACAGTAAGACCTACAGAAACACGTATGGGTTCGGGGAAAGGATCTCCCGAATATTGGGTAGCTGTTGTTAAACCCGGCAGAATACTTTATGAAATGAGCGGAGTAGCAGAAAATATAGCCAGAAGGGCTATTTCAATAGCGGCATCCAAAATGCCTATACGAACCCAATTCATTCTTTCGGTATAGGATAGTGAAGAACCAAAGGAAATCCTTTTTTGTATAAAAAAACAATTGCAGGTTTCTTGTTTTGTTTTGAACAAACAATATTTCTTTTTTTTTATTTCACCCTTTACATTGAAAAAGACAAAAAAAAAAAACGATATGATTCAACCTCAAACCCATTTGAATGTAGCGGATAACAGCGGGGCCCGAAAATTGATGTGTATTCGAATCATAGGAGCTAGTAATCGACGATATGCTCATATTGGTGACGTTATTGTTGCTGTAATCAAAGAAGCAGTACCAAATACACCTCTAGAAAGATCAGAAGTGATCCGAGCTGTAATTGTACGTACTTGTAAAGAACTCAAACGTGACAACGGTATGATAATACGATATGATGACAATGCTGCAGTTGTTATTGATCAAGAAGGAAATCCAAAAGGAACCCGAATTTTTGGCGCGATCCCCCGGGAATTAAGACAGTTAAATTTCACTAAAATCGTTTCATTAGCACCTGAAGTATTATAAGGGAAGACCTTGATGTAGTTTATAGTATTTGAATGAAATAGATTAATTTAATTAGTAAATTGTTTATATATCACGTATATACCTTTAATAATTCATAAATATTTATGAATTAAAAAAAATAAAGAAAAAGAGCATGTTGATTATATCAAAATTCGGGGGCAACAATAATCTTAGTTTATCATGAGTAAAGACACTATTGCTGACATAATAACCTCTATACGAAATGCTGACATGAATGAAAAAAGAACAGTTCGAATACCATCTACTTACATCACTGAAAATATTGTTAAAATCCTTTTACGAGAAGGTTTTATTGAAAACGTGAGAAAACATCAAGAAAGCAATAAATATTTTTTAGTTTTAACCCTACGACATAGGAGAAATAGGAAAGGAGCGTATAGAACTGTTTTAAATTTAAAACGGATCAGCCGGCCTGGCCTACGAATCTATTCTAACTATCAACGAATTCCGAGAATTTTAGGCGGAATGGGGATTGTAATTCTTTCTACTTCTCGAGGTATAATGACAGACCGAGAGGCTCGAATAGAAGGAATCGGCGGAGAAATTTTGTGTTATATATGGTAATCTTTCTGATAGCCGAATTATATGCGGAACTTGCCTATTTGTTTTGTGAAAAAAAAAGGTAAAGGGTAGGTTTCGAATACTATGCCTCTTAGATTCGTTGATACTTCAAGGCCGTTTTTCCTGGAATGAAAGAAAAAAAGGATTCGCGAGGTTTTAATTACTGAACTACGTCCCAATGGTATTTATGTTTCGAGTTCGTTTAGATAATGAAAATCTGATTCTGGGTTTTGCTTCGGGAAGGGTTCAACGTAATTTTATACGTATACTACCAGTAAATAGAATCAAAATTGTGGTAAGTTCTTATGATTCAACTAAAGGACATATAATTTGTATACCCTTTTGTATACTCTAAAGTAAAGACTCACATAATTAGGTGGTTTTTTCAATTTCAACATTCTTTCGTGGGGATACAATTCGAAGTTAAAGATTTTAAGAAACTCATTTTTTTCCAATTAAGTAGATTCAGAATTAAGAAAAGGAGTGACAAATATGAAAATAAGGGCCTCTGTTCGTAAAATTTGTGAAAAATGTCGATTGATCCGTAGGCGGGGACGAATTATAGTAATTTGTTCCAACCCGAGACATAAACAAAGACAAGGATAATCTTTCTAAAACAAAAAGGACTCCCGAAATCTAAAGGACCTGATGTACAGATGTACAAAAAAATCAGTAAAAAACCAGGATCTCTTTTGACATGAAATGGATATATCCATATATCTCTGACTTATATTTATGAGATGATAAAATATGGCAAAACCTATACCAAAAATTGGTTCACGTAGAAATAGACGTATTGGTTCACGTAAGAATGTGCGTAGAATACCAAAGGGGGTTATTCATGTTCAAGCAAGTTTCAACAATACCATTGTGACTGTTACAGATGTACGAGGTCGAGTAATTTCTTG